TCCCCCCCCCTCTTCCACCCCTGAAATAATGGGCAGAGGCCCCGCCCACAACTTCAAGGGTGTCCTAAAAATAAACATGAAAAAGAAAACTATTTACAAAATTACTTTAGTAATCGTCACCCCCAGCACAAACAAATATTCCGTCAATTACTAACGCCCGTCCTAATTCATTCATAAAACTAATCAGTTGTTTAACACCTCAAAATTTAATTATGCCTATTCTTTAAAAACTCCTCCCCTTTTATAGTCTCCCATACAAAAGGCAACTCCTCATAAGTGTGAAATAAAGGAGGAGAAACGTGAGCCCACTCTAAAGAAGCCCAACTTTCCCCCTGGTCTTCCATTCAATCAATAAACTCCTCTTCTCAAACATATATATCATAAATAATATATATAAAAAAAACAACTCCTACTATTGAAATAGTAGAGCCTAAAGAGCTAACCAAATTTCAACCAGCAAAACAATCTGCAAAATCAGAGTATCGTCTCGGAAAACCTGTCAAGCCCAAAAAGTGTTGAGGGAAAAAGGTCAAATTAACACCGATAAACATTAACCAAAAATGGGCTTTGCCATATAGCTCATTATAACAATACCCCGTTATTTTACCCACTCAATAATAAAAGCCACCAAAAATAGCAAACACCGCCCCCATAGAAAGCACATAATGAAAATGGGCTACAACATAGTATGTGTCATGCAAAACAACATCCAAAGAACTATTGGCCAATACAACCCCAGTTAAACCACCCAATGTAAACAAAAAAACAAACCCCATTGCCCAAAGCATAGGAGTGTCTAATCTCAAAGTCCCCCCAAAAATAGTGGCCAACCAACTAAACACTTTTATTCCAGTTGGCACAGCAATAATCATAGTTGCGGCAGTAAAATATGCTCTTGTGTCCACATCCATCCCAACCGTAAACATATGATGCGCCCACACAATAAAACCCAATATTCCAATTGAGAGCATTGCATAAACCATTCCTAAATATCCAAAAATCTGCTTCTTGGCGACAAAAGTTGGTATTATTTGAGAAATCATTCCAAAACCAGGCAATATTAAAATATAAACCTCTGGATGCCCAAAAAACCAAAACAAATGCTGAAATAAAATTGGGTCTCCCCCTCCGGCGGGATCAAAAAAAGTGGTATTAAAATTTCTATCCGTTAAAAGCATGGTTATCGCCCCCGCTAGTACTGGCAAAGATAGTAATAATAAAAAAGCAGTAATCAAGATAGACCACACAAACAATGGCATTTTATTTAATGTCATCCCAGGGGCCCGCATATTCAATATAGTTGTTATAAAATTCATTGCACCCAAAATCGAAGACACCCCAGCTAAGTGAAGGCTAAAAATAGCCATGTCCACCGCCCCCCCAGAGTGAGCCTGGATGCTCGATAGAGGAGGATACACCGTCCACCCGGTACCAACTCCTTGTTCAACAAAAGCGGAGCCTAATAATAATATTAGAGCAGGAGGCAACAACCAAAAACTAATATTATTAAGCCGGGGGAAGGCCATGTCGGGAGCACCAATATATAGTGGAACCAACCAATTTCCAAACCCCCCTATCATCACTGGCATAACCAAAAAAAAAATCATAATAAAAGCATGTGCCGTAACAATTACATTATAAAGATGATCGTCTCCTAGCATAGCCCCCGGAGCCGAGAGCTCTAATCTTATTAACATACTGAAGGCCGTGCCAATCATGCCTGCCCCAATCCCAAAGACTAAATATAACGTACCAATATCTTTATGATTAGTAGAAAACCCCCAACGAACTACATATAAACTTTTCATCTACAAAAACAAACCACTTCTTTAGTTAGCCCCAAACAGTCCCCTAAATTGGCCCCACTTTTTATGGCCGACTTTCTTATTAACCAATTCATTTTAATCGTAGGTAAAACAAAAAACACCAATAGAAAAAATAATAAAAATAAAACAAGTAAAGTTCATCGATATTGAGTTAAAAACATGGTTGTGTCTAATTGTGGCATTTTAACTAAAATATAATCCAAACCAATTGAGTCAGGGAGTGCGGGACTTGCACCCACATTTTTAGCTTTGAAGGCTAACGGTCTACTTTAACCTAACCCCCTCAATCAGAAGATAATTTTCAAAAAAAAAGACTAAACAACCCCCCAAATAAACATAGCAACACCAATTAATATAACTAAGGCATAATTAAAAACTTGACCAGCTTGTAAATTACTAAGGCCTCGAGTTAACCCAATCAAAAAATTAGACACCCCTTTTGGGCCCACCAACTCTAATGTTCCTTTGTCAATAGTCCGATACGAAATCTGGTGGCCCCCCCTCCACACCCTCTTCGCCAAAAAATAGTTAAGAACATAGTTAAACTGCCAAGCAGAGTATAAAAAAGTGTAGCCCATTCGGCCTATAAAAGAAGGCACCTTAAATAAATGGATTGAATAAAAATAAAGAACAATAACTAATGCCGCCCCCCCCAAACTAAGAAAGACCGGCAACAACTTAATAAAAACAGGAACAATTGGGGGGAATGTTATTTGAAAAGACCAAACCACCTCTTTAGTCAAATAGCCCACAAAAAGACTCCCCAAAGCTAATATTATTAAAGGCAAAACTAAATTCCAAGAACCCTCATGGACACGTCTAAAAATCGCTTTTCTAGAATTGGTATTAGATAAAAAAGTTAAATAAACCAATCGAATCGAATAAAGAGTGGTAAGTAAAGCCGAAAAACCCCCCAATCAATAAGCAAAAGTTAAATAATATTGTTCAAAGGCCAATTCTAAAATTAAATCTTTAGAATAAAACCCTGTTAAATAAGGAAACCCCATTAAAGATAAAGAGCCAACAACAACCATAATATAAGTAAGAGGAATTAACTTAATCAGCCCCCCCATCTTCCTTATATCCTGCTCGTCAGACAAAGCATGGATGACAGACCCCGCACTTAAAAATAATAAAGCTTTAAAGAAAGCATGGTTCATTAAATGAAATAGGCTTATCGAATAATGAGAAAGCCCACAAGCCACCACCATATATCCCAATTGACTACAAGTCGAGTAAGCAATAACTTTTTTTAGATCATTTTGGATTACCCCAACAGTAGCGGCAAAAAGCACCGTTAGAGACCCAACAATTGTTACGATCATTAAAGCAAGTGGAGCTTGTTCAAAAAAAGGAGAAGATCTAATTAATAAAAAAACACCTGCCGTCACCATGGTCGCCGCATGAATTAAGGCAGACACCGGAGTTGGTATAAAAACTTTTCGATATACGATTATTCACATAACAGACAGGACTTTCTCTTCTACTTTACAACTTATTTACTTTTAAATCTGGAAACTTTTCCCTATTCCCACTCCAGCCCACCTTTAATCCACTCATATATTAAACCCAAGGTTAAAACCCCCAAAAACCCTACCATAATTCAAAAACCAAAAGGAGAAATTTGATTAAAGAGAACACACCAAGGGAAAAGAAAAGAGATTTCTAAGTCAAAAATTAAAAACAAAATGCCGACTAAAAAAAATCGAACTGAAAAAGGGCGGCCTGGTATCCCAAAAGGCTCAAACCCACATTCATAAGCCGAAACTTTCTCTCGATCCGGTTGTTTTACCCCTAAAAAATAAGAAGCACCAGAAAAAAGCGCAGAAAGAACTACACTAAAAACCAATAAAAAGAAAAGGCTATAAAACTCCGAATGCACCGTATCTCATATATTGCATAAATAATTATTTTTTAACCCCGAAGTGAACTAAAAGATTTTAAAATTATTGTTCCTCTTATTCGATAATATGCAACCATAATGGCCAACCCGATAGCAGACTCTGCCGCCGCGATTGTTAAACCCATAATTGTAAAAACTTGTTCTATTAAAAGATCTATTTCAATAGAATTAATTAAAAACAAAAAAAAAGCCGCTAATAAAATTAATTCAATAGAAATTATCATTATTATAAAATGCCCTCTGTTTAAAACCACTCCCCAACCCCCTAATAATAATAATATTACAATAACAATTATATACTTATAGTACACTATTTACTTTATCTAAAAATTAAAAAAAGCGCCTATTCATTAGACAAAGACAACATTCAATTAATATATCGGTCTAGCGAAACCGCCTCAATTACAATCGGCATAAAAGAATGGTTCGCCCCACAAATCTCTGAACATTGACCGTAGAACGTCCCTGGTCTTTTAATAAAAATTCCGGCTTGATTTAGCCGACCCGGAACCGCATCTGTTTTTATCCCCAAGGCAGGGACAGCAAAAGAATGTAAAACATCCGCGCCAGTCACTAAGATTCTCACATGTGTGTTTATAGGAACCACCAATCTATTATCCACTTCTAATAACCTAAAGTCGCCACTATTTAAATCCGATGTCGGAACCATATAAGAATCAAATTCTAACGTTTCTTCCTGATAATCGGAATATTCATAAGACCAATACCATTGATGTCCAATTGCTTTAATTGTTAAAGCAGGACTCACAACCTCATCCATCAAATACAATAGTTTTAAAGAAGGAGAAGCAATAAAAACCAATATTACAGCTGGGATTAAAGTTCAAACAATTTCTAATAAAGTTCCGTCAATCAAATCTCTGTCATAATACTTACCATTTAAAGCCTCAACAAGCAACCACAACACGACTATCACAATAATAACCAATAAAAACATAATCTGATCATGAAAAAAAACTATTTCCTCCATCACCGGAGCGGCCGCCTCTTGGAAACCCAAGTGCCAAGACTCCGGTATGTCTTTCTTTCCACATACATTTACGATATAAAAAAAATTATTTAACATTTGCTCTTAATTTTTTTATAATAGCCCCTTCAATAAACACAAAAATATAAAAATAACTATGAACCCCATCAATAAACACAAAGATATAAAAATAATCACACCACATCCACAAAATGCCAATACCAACTCGCCGCCTCAAACCCAACATGTTGGCGACTTGTAAATTGATTCAACTTTAATCTTACCAAACAAATAATTAAAAAGGTAGTCCCAATTAGAACATGAAAACCATGAAATCCAGTTGCCATAAAAAAAGTAGACCCATAAACCGAATCCGAAATAGTGAAAGGAGCCTCATAATACTCAATTCCTTGTAACCCAGTGAATAAAACACCCAAAAAAACAGTTAAAGACAAACCCAGAATTGCTTCTTCTCTCTTTCCACTAATTATAGCATGATGAGCCCAAGTGACAGTCGCCCCAGAACTTAATAAAACAGCAGTATTTAACAAAGGAACTGAAAAAGAGTTTAAAGGATTAACCCCTTGAGGAGGTCAAACCACACCCAACTCAACAGCTGGTGCCAGACTACTATGAAAAAAAGCTCAAAAAAAAGAAAAAAAAAAAAGAACTTCCGAAAGTATAAATAAAAGCATTCCATATTTTATCCCCTGTTTAACTACTAAGGAATGAAACCCTTGAAAAGTCGACTCTCTAATAACATCTTGTCATCAAACAAACATAATTATCACAACGACCAAAACTCCCAAATACATAATTTGAACTAAGCCATAATGAAAATACATAACACTGCCCACAGTTATAAAAAAAGCCCCCCCCGCCCCGAGACAGGGCCAAGGAGAAGGCTCAACCAAATGATATGGATGACATAAAACAGTTCGCACCCCTAAACAAATTCCAAAAAAAGGAGGGGCTTGCCAGCCGGGACTGCTCAACTAAATGATATAAAAGACATAAAACCAAACAAATTCTTAGGCAGCCCCCATCTTAAAGTCAAATAAATTTCCCCCATTTCAAATATCATCTCTGGCTTACGCCACAATAAAAACATATAACCCAACAAAGTCTAATTCCCCCCCCCCTTTCAAAAGCACCAATCTTCTAAAAACCAAAAACTAAACCGCCCCACAGTACTTGCTTATAAGTAAAGAAGTCTTTTCTAGGTCCGTCTTATTAATAGGTTCAATTGCATCCACACGGGGCATACCCCGTGAAAATTCCGGTGTGTGTTCTCTCAACGAAATTTGCGATATCCGTGAGCAGGACGCTTCAGGCAAAAGAGACTGAGTCATTTCTCCTGGCTGATAAAGAGCCTCCCCACACATTGAGTTAAAACTATGCAGAGAACCTTGATGTGATAGTTCCCCCGCCACTGACCCAAAACTTTGTGCAGAACCTTGGAACATTGACCCCCGAGCCCCGAGAGCCTCCCCACACATTGAGTTAAAACTATGCAGAGAACCTTGATGTGATAGTTCCCCCGCCACTGCCCCAAAACTTTGTGCAGAACCTTGGAACATTGACCCCCGAGCCCCGGAAGAGACACTTTCAGACATTGACCCCAAACGCCCTGAAGAAATACTCGACAATGGATAATGGGAGCTTGATCCCTCAGACGTTGAAAAAAAACTCCCAATAGATTCTATCGATGTATATTCCCCAAACGCAAAAGCAAAATGCTGTAGGGCTTCCTGGGCTAAACGCTTGCCTGCAGGACCCCCGAAAATATTTAAACCCTCTAATTCACGGGGGATTTCATTAATAAAAAAATATGAAGGACAAGGGTTTCATCAGAGATTCAACGCCATAACCGAATGCGGCATTCGACCAAAAAACCACTGATGAGCGTTCATTACCCCCGCCTTATCGAGCATATAAATTGCCCCTAAACATCTTTCCCATTCTTCCCCAATAAAGTCCATGTTCCCGAATAGATTTAGCATCTCAATAAGTTGCATTGTTGTATAATTTTTTGCCCCCAGGCCTGACGGACCTGTTTCAAGGGCCATTCCTCCACTATAAAATCCATGTTCCCGAATAAATTTAGCACCTCAACAAGTTGCATTGTTTTATTATTTTTTAACCCCAGGCCTGACGGACCTGTTCCAAGGGCCAGTTCCCTCACCCTCACTATGTTACGACTTACTCTGCCTCGGAGATATTAGAAACCCTCTTGAGGGGCAATCAACCAACCTGTCTAAGCAAAGGCGACGGGCAATTTGTACTAACACTGAAAAAATTTCATTGAAACGCTCTACTTTTCAATTACTATTAAATACAACTTTCCGTTATCTTCCAGGCACTTTCCGAACTCTTATTTTCAGGTTTCACACTCAAAGTTTCCTATTGTATAAAAAAATGTAGCGCATCTAATCCCCAAACATTAGGACAATAAGACCTGACTTCATCCAAGTGACAAACCACTGGGTTAAATCTGTTTTATGTTTAATACACAAATTGACGACGGCCATGCAATACCTGTCAATGAAGGATTCAAGTTTGGGTAAGGTCTCTCGCGGACTATCGAATTAAACGACACGCTCCTCTAATTAAAACAGTGAACAGCCAAGTTTTTTGAATTTTAACCTTGCGGTCGTACTACTCAAGCGGAAAATTTCTGACTTTTTAGGATTGCTTCACATCTTTTTCATTATTTACAGTATAGACTACCAGGGTCCCTAATCCTGTTTGCTCCCCATACTCTCGTGTTTTAGCCATCACACTATAATCTCAAAAATAAATAGTCTTCACGTCTAAAGTTCTTTTTTCTATTTACACATTCCACCGCTACAAAAAAATTCCATTTACCTTCTTAAATTATAAAACCCTTTTTAATTAAAACGGCCTATCACACCCTTTACGCTTTTGCCCACAAAACTAGCCCTTAAGTTTCACCGCGTCTGCTGGCACTTAATTTGACGGACTAGGCAGGGTGCCCTCTCTGTGTCTTACCTTCATATATTGCACAAAATTCTTTACTGCTGCCTCCGGGGCCAATTCCCCATTTGAGCTTTCCCCTTGTCTCAGTGAAAATGTGGCTCCAAACTAAAGCTCCGCATCATAGGCAAGGTGGTCCATTACACCCCCTTCTACCTAATACGACTCCGGCCCAGCCAAACTTGGCCTCCGGGTTCCCTCACCTGTTCGCACACTATCATAGGCCCAGTCACACCTGAATAAAAGCAGATCCTTTCATCTAGCTGAGTCTGAAAGCTATTCATTAGATACTAGCATGTATCAAGGAGGTCACTTGTTTTTTTCTCTTCCCCAAAACCAAAGGACTTTCGAATCTCAAATAACCAAACCAGGGCTAATTTTAAGCTTAATAAATATACTAACCCCCCCCCGGACTAAAGATTACCCCATTCTTTACAGGGTCTATAATTATAAAAGGAAATATTCCAAAAATAAAAATCGCTATTAGCAAAGGGGAGATAGCCAATAACTCACACCTGTTTAAGTCTCTAATAAAAAGGAGGTAATTAGAGGCCGCCCCAAAACTAATTCGATTATATAAATAGAGAGAATACGCCGCGGACCAAACCATACCCGAAGTGGCTAACACCCCAAGCCCAAAATTATATTCAACAGCAGCTAACAACGAAAAAAACTCTCCAACAAAATTACAGCTTAAAGGAATCCCCATGTTACTTAATGATAAAACCATCATTATACAAACAAAAACAGGCATTGTAAGAGTCACCCCACGATAATACTTAATAAGACGAGTGTGATGACGTTCATATAAATAAGTAATCGCAATAAAAAGGGCCGAGCTAACAAAACCATGCGCCAACATCATAAAAACGGCCGCCACCAACCCCTCAATTGTATGAGTAAATAAACCTAAAGGGACCAGCCCCATGTGTGCCACCGAAGAATAAGCAATAAGCCGTTTAAAGTCCACTTGCCGACAGGTCAGCAAACCCCCATAAATAATAGCCACCACACCCAACATAATAATTAGGGGGGCAAAATACTCGGAGGCCGCGGGCAAAATCGGCCAAGAAAATCTTAAAAACCCATAGCCGCCTAACTTTAATAATATCCCCGCCAATATTACCGAACCAGAAACAGGGGCCTCCACATGCGCTTGGGGCAATCAAATATGAAATGGTATTTGAGGAATTTTAACCGCTAAACTAAGAAAAATCCCAGCCAACACCCATTTTTGAGTAGTAACAGGTAATTTTATATTTAATAATATCTGATAATCAGTTGTTCCTGTAACACTATATATTTGAAAGAGGCCCAAAAGCATAAACACCGACCCCGCGAAAGTATAAAAAAAAAAATAATAAGAAGCACGAACCTTTTCTTCTCTGGAGCCTCAAACACCAATCAAAAGAAACATAGGGATCAATATGCCCTCAAATAAAAGATAGAATAAAAGCAGGTCAAGCACTAAAAACACTCCAACTAATAAAGCTTCTAAAAACAATAGACACAACAAAAATTCTTTAAATAGGTGCTTAATGGACTTTCAACTTATTAAGATACAAATGGGTATCAATAACGCAGTTAAAACAAAAAAAAACAAAGAAACCCCATCTAAAGCAAAAACCCCCGGACCCCATTGAAAATTTAAGGCCGGAGAAACAATCCATTCTATTCGGTTTATAATTTGAAATTGCCCCTCTAAATCAAAGGCCCCCCACAAAACCAAAACACTTATTAAAATCGCCAAAGATCACTCAAGCGCAACTTTTTTTAATTTAACACCATCCTCTCTCGAAACCTTCATCACATTAATTCCCCCCATAAAAAGCAAAAAAAAAATTAGACTTAGCCCATTATTTAAACCAAACACTATTCACTTCTTCTTCTTATTTATTTCTCAAAATATTTTTATAAAATATTTTATAAAACATTTTATAAACCAGACCTTCTTCCCCCACAGCAATACCTTAGCCCCAACCCTTCTTGGAACTTAAGCCAGAAAATCCCTCCGGCCTTTCCCGCTAATGTAATACAATTGTATCCGCCAAATAAATAGTGGCTAATAAACAAAAGACATAAGCCTGGATAACTGCAACGGCTACCTCTAATAATGTTATAAAAACCATTATTAATAGGGGGAAAACCCCCACAGGCCCACTTGCAACTAACATATTAAACCCAAACCCGGCTAAAATAGCAAATAACAAATGGCCCGCCGATAAATTAGCAGCCAAACGGACTCCTAATGAAATAGCCCTGGAGATAAAACTTACTGTTTCTATTAATACCAAAAGAGGGGCTAAGCCCAAAGGAGCGCCACTTGGCATAAAAACACTAAAAAAATCCCCCTTAAACCTCCAAAACCCAGCTAGAGTCACACCTATGATTATTGAAAAGGACAAACCCAATGTGACTACAATATGAACAGTTGGGGTAAAAACATAAGGGAATAAGCCCAACACATTCAAAAACACTATAAAAAAAAAGAGAGAAACAATTAAAGGAAAATACCTTAGCCCCTCAGATCCTAAATTATCTTTCACGACACCATGAAAGTGCTCATAGATTAACTCAATCAAAGACTGCCACCTTTTCGGGATTAATTGAACCCCCTTGAATAATAATAAAACCACAACCACTACTAAGATCATCATCATTGATGAATTAGTCAAGGCGATCAGAGCCACTATTTTAAATTGATCAAAATAAGCACCGCTCATTAATATTTAAAATCAACCCCAAACAAAGCTCGGCTAAGTCTTTAGATAAAATTCTTTTGCCTCAGTTCTTACCGACTAGTTTGAAAAAAAATATCTTGTCTTTTGACCACGGGTCCTACTTCTGACCCAATTTCTTGAGTTAACACGATCGCCCCCACCATGGCCACTAAAAGTATAAAACTAGCTAAAATAAATAAATAATAACAAGCTATATACAAAATTCGCCCGAGCGCCTCCATATTTTGATACTTCATTAAAAACCAGGGAATGGCCAAATCTCAAGCACCTCCTATTTCAGCCCCAAAAAACCCCTGGGGGGTATAAGGGCCACCTATAATTAATCAACTCGAAGCAACTTCTGAAAAAAAAAATGTTCCAATAACCAACCCAATAGGAATGTAATTTGTCATGTCTGCCTCCCCCCCTAATCGAAAGGCGGGGGGAAAGTCTGTTAAATTCAATAACATAATTACAAACAAAAATAAAATAGCAATCGCCCCCACATAGATTATCAAAAACATTAAAGCAACAAAGGATATACCCAATCAAAGAAAAAAAACCGCAGAACCGATAAAAACAACAATTAACCAAAAAATCGAATGGATAGGATTGAGCGCGGATATCACCATAATTCCAGAACCAACAACTCCAAATGCTAGTATATAAAAGACCGCCCCAAGCAGATTTAATTATTTTAAAATAACCCCCCCACAGCCCAATGGGCTAATTGCAGCCATAAATTCGGAGACAACATTGTAAACCCAATAACATACAAACCAGCACCGATTAACAAAGCCTTTCTTAAATTAATTCAGTTTTCTTTCCTTAACACCTTTGAGCTTATCAAAAGAGAAAAACTGGCTTGAAAATAGATAATTTTGACTATTCTAACATAATAAACACCAGCCACAACGGAACACATCACAGCCAAAAGAAAGACTAAATAATATTGATATACCACCCCAGACAATAAAACCAGCCATTTGCCCCAAAACCCCACTAAAGGAGGAATCCCCGCGATCGAAAGAAAAGTCAAAGCCAAAGTTAAGGCTAAAACAGATAATCTCCTGGAAAGCCCACTAAACTCTACAATCAAATTTTTGGCGGCGCCTAAAGTTAATATTATCGCAAAAACACAAATAGACATTACTACATATAAAACCACATAAATTAAACTAGCTTGAATACTCTCAAATGACCCAACCTCTATTCCCCAAAGCACAAACCCCATATGCCCCACCCCACTGTAAGCCAACAACCGTTTGACTTTGGTTTGGTTTAAGGCACCAATAGCCCCCACAACCATCGAAAAAAGAGCCCCAACTAACAAAATATTAACCGCCGACCCAATTGAAACCAAAATTGAAAAGTAGCCAACTTTAGGAACAGTGGCCAATAAAGCCGTCGTCGTTGTCGGAGCTCCATCATAAACATCCGGCGCCCACATATGAAAAGGAGCAGCGGACAACTTAAATAAAAGAGACACCACAATTAACAAACTGCCAATTGGGATTCGAAGCTCAGAAAAGCCCAACCCCGGATTTAATACTAAATTTATATATGAAATATGAGTCCCTCCCGTAAACCCACACAATAAAGCACACCCAAATAAAAATAAACCAGAGGAAAGTGCCCCTAATACAAAATATTTCAAACCGGCCTCAGCACTTTGCCCAGACCCCCCTTTTTGAGCAACCAAAATAAAAAGGGAAAGAGTAGACAATTCAATTGCTAAATAAACAGAAAGTCAATTACTTGAAGAAACTAAACAAAGACCCCCTAATGCCACCATTAGATTTAAAAGGGGTAAATGCGCATTCGTTTGAAAAAAAGTTCCATAAACTCGTCCCCCAAAAAATTTTGGAAAAATTAGCCTCTCCATGTCCACCATCAATAAAACAGCGACAGAGCCTAAAACAATAATTAATTTAGTGGTTTCTGTCCAACCATTTTCAATCAACAACCCCCCCCCAGATAATTCAAAAAAAAAATTAAATAAAAAAGAAAGGCCCCCCCCCTCACTTATAATTAATAATATTAAAATTGATAATTTTAAAATAAAATTATTTATACTAATAATCACCAGGGCTAATATGAAAAGGCTTAGTAACAGGAGCTCGGGGTTTAATCACATTAACTAATACTTCTTTGCTAAACAGAGCCTTCTAATTTCACTGCAACATCTGCCAACAGCAAAACCCCCCGGGGGGCGCGCAATTAGCTCCACCTCCTCTTGAGGATAGGCAGGAGGAGGCTCCCCCCCCCCCGTTCCACCTCCCCCTGTCCTCATCCAAATAATAACTGATTTGCAATTCTCTACAAGTCACATTTTTTCCTTTGTTTAAATAAAAGATTATTTTCCACTTCCCCCAACAAAGGAATTAATATAAGAAAGTAGAAAAAATAGTATAGCGCAACCAGCTGCCCTATTATTATAAAAGGCTCTTCTACGACCAAAGACCCGATTCAGGTAAGAAGAACAAAATTCACAACAAAAGATCAAAAAGCCATACGTCCAAATGGACGAAAGGGCAACCCCCTTAATCAACTCCGGTGTAGTAGTGGGAAAAAAAATAAAATTAATATACTTAAAAACATAGACACAACCCCCCCGAATTTATTCGGTATTGAGCGCAAAATTGCATAAGCAAATAAAAAGTATCACTCAGGCTGAATGTGCACTGGGGTTACTAATGAGTTAGCTTGAATAAAATTTTCTGGATCGCCCAATAAATTAGGCATTAAATACACAACTATACTCAATAACATAAGCGTAACCACTATTCCATATCAGTCTTTAGATGTATAATAAACATGAAATACCACATCGTCCACAGGAGTCTTCGACCCCACAGGACTATTGGATCCCTCTATATGTAAAAATATTAAATGAACCACAACTAAAATTGCTAAAATAAAGGGGAAAAGAAAGTGCAGACTAAAAAATCTAGTGAGCGTGGCCCCAGAGACACTAAAACCCCCTCAAACTCATTGCACAACATCTGTCCCCACATAGGGTATTGCGGACAATAGATTTGTAATAACCGTCGCCCCCCAGAAAGACATTTGACCTCAAGGTAGCACATAGCCCAGAAAAGCCGTCGCCATCGTCAAAAGAAATATTACAATGCCAACTCGCCAAACCGGACCTTTCAAATAACCCCCATAATACAAACTTCTCCCAATATGAAAATAAAGACATAAAAAAAACAGAGAAGCCCCATTAGCATGAAAATATCTTAATAAAAACCCATAGTTTACATCGCGCATAATATGTCCCACCGATGCAAAAGCCAAGCCGACCTCTGCACAATAATGCATGGACAAAAAGCACCCCGTTACGATTTGCATAGCTAAGCACAGTCCTAACAAAGAACCAAAGTTTCACAAATAACTTATATTTGAAGGAGACGGCAAATCCACCAGAAGACCATTCACCGGAGATAAAAGCGGATTCTCTTTACGCAATGGCATTAGAACCCCCCCCCCCCCAGAATTAAACTCCCAAACTAGACAAGTCGATCAAAAAATTAACCCTCATACTTAAACCAATTAAAGATCTCAAACAAAAAATTACAAAATATCTTAGATCGGAGGCGGACCATTAAATCCAAAAAGAACACTAGCCACAAAAGTCACAACCCCCAAACTTAGCGGTAGATACGCCTTTCATAACAAAGACATAAGCTGATCGTATCGAATACGAGGAAAAGAGGCCCTTACCCAAATAAAAAGGAAAATGATTAAAACAACTTTTAGACCAAACCACCCGGCCCCACCTTTTAAATATTTTACCGGAGAAAGTCACCCCCCCCCAAAAAAGATAATTGTTAAACAACTCATTAATATAATATGAGCATATTCGGCAAGAAAAAATAGGGCAAAAGACATCGAAGCATACTCTACGTTATACCCCGACACAAGCTCCGACTCTCCTTCTGTTAAATCAAAAGGAGCTCGATTTGTCTCCGCCAAAGCTGAAACAAAAAACATTATTGTAACAGGAAATAACGGAAAAAAAAACCAAACACCACTATTTTGCGCTAAAACAATTTCAGTAACACTCAAAGAGCCAACACACAATAGAACCGAAATGATGATCAGCCCAATCGAAACTTCATAACTAATCATTTGAGCAGCTGCCCGAATCGCCCCCAAAAAAGCATATTTAGAATTACTCGCCCACCCAGACATTAATATCGCATAGACACTTATCGAAGAAACAGCCAAAATATACAAAACCCCTATTTTTAAATCACTTATTAAAGCCCCTCTCTCATAAGGCACCACCCCTCAAACAATTAATGCCAAGGTAAAGGAAAGCACCGGCGCCACTATATAAATAAACAAATTGGTTTGATGCGGAACCACCATCTCTTTAGTAAATAGTTTTAGACCATCTGCAAAAGGCTGGGCCAACCCACTAACCCCCACTACATTTGGCCCTTTTCTGGCCTGCATATATCCTAAAACCTTTCGTTCGGCTAAAGTTAAATAAGCTACTGTGATAAGCAATGGAACTACGACCATTAATATTTTTAAAAGTAAATGAATTATTTCCACGAACACTTTAAACCAGAAGCTTACTTTAATTTATAAAATAAAATCACAAAAAGTCTCGGAGGTTCCAATAATCAAGACATTCTAAGTCTAAAGACTAATCTTTAGATAATTTCGATTAAAACTCTTAAACTTAATAAACCAATCTATTAAATCTAATTACTAACCTCGAATTTTGTTACCTGCGGATAAACTTCCTATTTTAAGTCTAAAGACTAAGCAAAAGACAAAACCCCCTAAAGATTCCTCGCCTTTCAACTATTCAAAGTCCTCCCAGCATACAGTGACTCAAAAGTTTTAATTAATTACTTAAACAAAATGGCCCAACATTTACCCTCCATAGCATCCGGCAATCAAGTGTGCAGCCCCAACTGTGCAGACTTTCCGACCGCCCCTATAAACAATAACAAACAAATTAAAGTAATATCACTTGATGGAGCAGAAACAACAACCACATTAAAAAGAGAAGAAAACTCTAAAGACCCAAAACGATCCAAAAGACCAAACATAGCCAAAATCAACCCTATATCTCCCACTCGATTAACTAACATAGCTTTTATGGCCGCTTTATTTGCTTCAACTCTAGTTAATCAAAAATTTATTAAAAGATAAGAGCATAGACCAACCCCCTCCCAACCAATAAACAACTGTAAGTAATTGTCACTACTAACCAATACAACCATCAAAAATGTAAAAAAAGATAAATAAGACATAAAGCGAGGAATATGAGGGTCCCCAAGCATATATGCCGTAGAAAAGATATGAACTAAAGTAGAGATTGTTGTAATAACAAGCAACATGATCGCAACCAAACCATCGAATTGTAGGCCAAAATAAACAGTCAATAGATCAGAATCTAATCACCTTCATAATTTTATATGTGTCGTAGAAAAACTTAAAATTATTTCATAAAATATCAAAACAGACCAAGATAAACTTATAATCAAACAGCTTGAAGTTAAAATTCCAGCCCCTTTTTCTCCTAATTTTCTTCCTCCAACACCGGCCGCCAGGGCGCCCACCACTAAAAGAAATAAAATACAAGTATACACCCTAAATCTCTGTCTCCCACAATTCTCATAAACTAGGAACAATATAACCAGACCTCTCTGCCCCACACTTTAAAAACACAAACAGCCATCCCGATCAAGCTAACCCTTAACAATTCTTCTTCCGAACTTCAAACAACTTAATATAATTTTCATACTTTAGAAGCAATCAGTAATTAACCAAAACCCCCTTTAAAAAGTATCCGAGTCAATCCATTGATTGTAACTTATAAAAATAAGAGAACCACTCATTTTTCGATCCTTTCGTACTAGAAAAGAGTTATATTAATGTTTTTTCAAATTGTAGATAGAAACCAAGCTGTCTTACGACGCTTTTAACTCAAATCATGTACGGCTTTAATGGACGAACAGACCAACCCTTGGGAGCGACTGCACCCCAGGATGCCACAATTCAACATCGAGGTCGCAAACATCGTCGTCGATGAAAACTCTCTGACGTTATTACGCTGTTATCCCCAGGGTAACTTTTATTTGTTTATCGTTAACTATTTCACCCTAAATTAACGGGTCACTTAAACCCACCATCCAAAGATAAGTGTCTGCTCTAGGTTTCCCCCTGGCAGTCAGACATAACCAAATATATATCTTAAGCCCGCCTTCGTTACTTTTTTAAAGGCGATCGCCCCAACCAAACTGTCCCACTTATCAAATCCCAAAGATATAAGTTTTTGAGTTGCCTTTCTTCAAATAAAAAAGTGAACTTTTTAACCCTAATTAATCCGCACCACCTTTTAAAACTATTTAAGTCAGCCACATAAGTTTCCAGTAAAGTTCCATGGGGTCTTCTCGTCTAACAATTTGGATGTAGCATCTTCACTACAAATTCAATTTCACTGGAGATTTCCTTAAGACAGTGAGACCCTCGTGACACCATTCATACCGGCCAACAATTAATTGACTATTGATTACGCTACATTTTCACGGTTAGTGTTACCGCGGCCATTTAATTATCTTTATTAAGTTAGCCCTACTAACCTTTTAAGATATAACCATTGGGCAGGTCTCACCCTTCATACTTCTACCTTCATATTAGCAAAGAGCTATGTTTTTGGTAAACAGTCGAGGCCTTGTGTTTTAACTTCTCATAAAAGCTTATAACTGGCCGAGTTCCTTAAAAAAACTTCCCCCTCACTATCTCCCACTTGTGTTAGTTTGCGACAGTAGTCTTTTGTTTTAATTATTTCCTGGCACATTGTGCGTTTATTACCATCCCTCATCGACACCCTCCTTAGAGACTGTTTCACCCAAACCTCTTCGCTCAGATACTTTTGGTTTGGAAACCAGGGGAGATGAAGCAACAATTTTTTTACTCATGTTCACATTTTCGCTTCTGATTCTTGGGTTCTCACCACCACCCAACAGTCTGTTCTACTACCAAGCAAACTTCTTACTGCCCCTAGAGTTTCAGTTCAATTTTTAGCCACCATAATTTTTGGGGAAAAAGAGTTCTTGAATGAACTACTACGCATTCTTTCAAAGATGGCTGGTTCCAAGCCTACCTCTTCATTGTCTAAATCCCATACTCCTTTTACACTTAATTATTGAATCTGTGACTTTAACTTCTAATTTGGGCTCCCCCCTTTTAACAAAGAACCTATTTGCCCCTTGTCTGTCTGTCTACTTCGAATTTTATCTTTAAAGTCTATCCCCCTTAAAGCGATAAATCTTTACCCTAAAATTTTAATAGGACGTCATCTGTGTAAATACTATTTTAATCTTTTGACCCCTATGTAGACGCACTACTTCAATAGTTTTCGCAGAAAACCAGCTATCTCCAAGTCCGATTGGTCTTTCACCCCTAACCACAGGTCATCCGAGGTTTTTGCTACAACCACCGGTTCGTTCATTAAACTGCCCATGGTTAGATCACTTGGTTTCGGGAAATTTGACTAAAGAGCCCTCTCGACTTCTCTTCACCTACATTTTTATCCTTTTTACTTAAATTTGCCAAACAATATCTCATAAACCCATTATACAAAAGGTACACTGTTTTACAGCTGCTTTAAAAGACAGGATTCCAGATCTTTTCAAGTCTCTTTCAACTTTCCTTCACAGTACTCGCGCTTTCAGTATGGATTAACATTTAGTCTTAGATATGTGAACTCCTTTCTTCCGTTGTTTACTCACTCTCTGGGACTCCTCCGCTTTCGCTCCCTGCTACTTACGGAATCTCGTTTGATTTCTCTGCCTCCCTCTGATACTAAGATGATTCATTTTTCAGTTCTCTTCATTACGTCTCCGCATTGAAAAACGAGTTTAAAGCCTCTTCTTCGCTCTTTCGAACTTCCCGTCCAGTTTAATCCATCTTAGTTTTCCCCCTCTCTCCTTTTCCTTTTACCCAAAACTATAGAGGCGGGAGTCGAACCCGCTTCTTCGGGGCATGAGCCCGACGACTTACCCTTCGTCCTCTCTACC